CCTCTTCATCTTGAAGCAGCTCATCCTCTTCATCTTGAAGCAGCTCATCCTCTTCATCTTGAAGCAGCTCATCCTCTTCATCTTGAAGCTGATCCTCTTCCTCTTGAATCTCATCCTCTTCATATTGAAGCTCATCCTCTTCATCTTGAAGCTCATCCTCTTCATCTTCATCACAATCCAATAGAAAGTCCCAAGGGCGCCATATTCTAGGAGCCCAAACTATGTGATTGAATAATTCCTCCTCCATCTGTTGCGGGTCGAGGACTCCTTCCCCTTCTTCAAACTCCGATTCGTATTTTTGATAGATAAATCTCTTAATATCTAAGGGATTCCTTGGTTTGGGCCGAAGAAGCAATGTCACTCGATCATTATCAAACTGACTGGAATCTTTTTCTGTTCCTTCTACTTCATCTTCTGTTCCTTCTACTTCCTCTTCTGTCCCTTCTACTTCATCTTCTGTCCCTTCTACTTCATCTTCTGTTCCTTCTACTTCATCTTTTTCTGTTCCTTCTACTTCATCTTCTGTCCCTTCTACTTCATCTTTTTCTGTCCCTTCTACTTCATCTTTTTCTGTTCCTTCTACTTCATCTTTTTCTGTTCCTTCTACTTCATCTTCTGTCCCTTCTACTTCATCTTCTGTCCCTTCTACTTCATCTTTTTCTGTCCCTTCTACTTCATCTTTTTCTGTTCCTTCTACTTCATCTTCTGTTCCTTCTACTTCCTCTTCTGTCCCTTCTACTTCATCATTATCAAACTGACTGGAATCTTTTTCTGTCGGCGAGGATCCCACCAGAGCGCCTTCTAACTCTAATAGACCATGAACTAGATCAGATAGGCCATGAACTAGATCAGAATCGTTCTCAACGAGTCCATAAGAAGTGATCCTATTTTTTTCATCGGGTCCGGGGGGAGACAAAAGGTCTTGAGCGATCGATCCGGCAGAACAACTCAAAAGATAAAGAAGTATCGTTAATTTCTTCATGCTCGTTCCAAGTTCGAAGTACCATTTGTACAAATCAGAATCCCCTTCGTCACATGAGTTCTTCTTGATATAGATAGATATAGGATCTATGGGGCAATTCCTTAGAAGTACATTTTGTGCAACAGCCCTTCCTATCTGATAGAAAAGGATCCCATGCTCCTGAACCGGTCTTACGTCGGCTCGCAAATCCCAAGTTTTTCTATGAAGAGCAGATCTAATTGTAGTAGTGTCTATAATTGATTTCTTCTGTGTAATACTAATCGATAGGGCCTCATTGGTAAGTGCTACAAGATCTGGTACACTGGGACCCAAGGTTGTGGACCCGAATCCATTAGTATGGAACATTTTCTTTTCCAAGTGAAATCCCCTAGTATATGAAAGGGTGAAAAGGCACTTTCGTTGTTGTGGAATAAGAAGCCTTCGTATCTTAATGCATGTATTTAATTTATTCGGAGCTATTAGAGCGGGATCCACTTTTTGGGGAATATGAGTCGAAGCAATAACAAGAATATCATTTTTAGTGGAACATCTTTCACAATCCCTGGAGAGATGGTTCACTAATAGACCGAGGGATAAGTAATTCGACTCATTCGAATCCAGATCATGAATGTTTGGAATCCATATTATGCAAGGAGACATTGCTTTTGCTAATTCGAATTGAAGGGTGATATAAAATTCGTCTATTTCCTCGTCCAGCATCTGATACACAAGTGGCACATTCGTCGTAGTTAGCAACTCCGTCATCTCGCTATCAACAAAATCGTCCATATCACCAGGCTCATAATCGTCCATATCACCAGGCTCATAATCGTCACTGTCACTATCCTCAAAATCGTCACTGTCATCGTAAAAAAAATCAAAAAAACTGCCCTCGTAATCGTCCGCCTCGTCACCATACTCATCAAAAAAGCCACTCTCGTCAATATCAAAACCGTTAGGCGTCTTGTTATCCAGGAACTTGTTCAGAACTACTGTAATGAAAGGAACATAGGAGTTTGTCGCTAGGTATTTGACCAAATAGGATCGTCCAGTTCCTATAGAACCTATCACTAAAATACCCCTAGAGGGGGATAGGGCTAAGCGGAGCGAAAAGGGTTTTCCATGAGATGCTAAATGAAAACTATTAGCCCCGCACGAGGTTTGTGAATAAGTGATTGTCTGATAATGAGCAAGGAATATCCGTCTTTCTGCTAAACAGGATGTATTGCACTCATAATTCATTAGATCCTTTTTATGAATGTCAACTAAGTGTCGTAAGTAAATTGCTCCCGGTTGTTCAATCATTTGATAACCAGAGTCATTCTTTGATAAATGATCACTATGAGTCAAACTCAATAGAATTTGATCAATCCTTTTTTCTCTCGTTAAGGTGGAAAACGGAACCAAGAATTCTCTTTCTTTATCCTCAATCGCATCACAGTTCGCGATCCAGGATTCTATTTTATCGTCAATCAAACAACAATGACCGTTCACATTTTCTATTATTTGATCATAACGATAACGTTGACCAGAACAGAGAGAAGAGAAATCCCCTAGCTCTGTTATCAATGAATGGAGCTCTTTACTTGTATGACTTAGATGTCTCGTATTTTTCAAAAAAGCGATTCGATTGATGGGATTTGGTGTGATACTGATGAGATCGAAGAGATGGATAAGAAAAGATTTGCGTCCACCCCATAGCATCTTGCCGCCAGAGGCAGACACCCATAGTTCTTCTAGATAATCTACTAATTTTTCCAGAGCAACTAGAAAGAGCTTCTTTAAAGAATGATGTTCAGGGTACCTATCCAGAAGTTTTCGCAACTCCACGATGTATGATGGAATCATCAAAGATTGGGCCCTTGCGAAATCTCTCTGTAACTCACTATAGGCTCGGGAAAAAAAGATAAGGTGTGAAAAAAGGAGATATCCAGCAACAAGAAGAAGGAAAAGGATTGAATAGAGGAACTCCCGAACATTTGGCCATCTCAGATCTGTCGATATCGATGGTGACTCATTATTTCGATGAATCATTTCTTCATACAGAAGAAGCTTATGGAAACACTTACTCGAAATCTCACTTATCCGATTCCATTGTGAAAGACACAATTTTTTCTGAAGAATTCGCCATGATGTTCCGCATGGATCAGATATAGCATGACAAATGGACACAAATTTAGGACTGCTCCTTAGTATCGGCAATAGGTATGATGACCAAGTATCTAAAAACATCAACTTTAGCAAATTGTACCCTGTCGAGGTAAGGATAAATGGCATATATGTTTTGAATAGATTCCAGTTTGAGAGAATTGAAGAAACCCTATCTCCTTGCAAGGCTCTATCCATCTGCACTTTCTCAACCCATTTCTTTAGATAAAGACTCTGTTTTTTCTTTTTCCTCTTTTCGGATGATAAACATTTCTCAGAATGAATCAAACCCATGTTTGAATTGAAATTGAGATACTGATACAAGTTCTTCCCTTCTGAATCAGATAGATTCATATCTGAAAGAGGTTGACAATAAGTTCTTTCAAAATTGACTATCTGTCCCTCTGTTAGAGGTGTTCCAGAAATGTCTGCGATCGAGTAAATAGCTCTACGAACTAATGGATCAGATCGCATTGCAAGGTGGAAATATTTGTAAAAGTTATACCTTTCATCACCACTTTGTGGAAAATCCTTAGGTATGAATATGTTAGATACCTGTGACTCGATTGGTGAAATAGTATCTCTCTCCAAAAAAGCATGTTTTTTTTTGCCGCCGCACAAAGAAAATTTTGTGTTGCGAATGAACAAGATATTGAGGAATTGTCCATACGTAAAATCAAAATTCTTGATACGGGCCCTTTCCACATAAAAGGGGAATCTTTTGTTACAAAAGAAGCCGAAGTCATGTGGATTCTTCAAGAATCGAAGTCGATTTGCTTTATAAAAAGAAGATATCAATGAACTTCTATGAAATGGTTTCACGGGATTCAACCAATTGTCTTGATCGTGGGATATCATTGAGAAATAGGAATCCAAAGATTTCCTGCTATTATTTCTAGTATGGAATGAGTCAATCATCCCCTCTGGTTTCTTATTGAACAATAATTTAGATTTTTGGGAAGTCTCATGATCATCCAATAATAATGGTTTCCATTTTTTCAAATAAACGAGTTGAAGACCTATTGATTCTAAGAACTGATTGCAGAGTTGATCATTCGGACCTTTCAATTCAGAGACGCGGATCTCGGACCTATGAATGGGGGGGGTATTCCCGAAACTCACAAAGAAAAAAGGAAGTGAGTTAGACAAAAAAAGAAGTAACTTGGAGAAAACGAAAGGAAGGAACTTATACAAATCTTTTTTGTCGATAACCTCAGACCGATCACTCGAATATTGGTTAATACGTGATCGATATCGATCAATACGTAATCGATATCGATCGAAGACCACTTGAAAACGGCTCTTCTGCTCAGAAACGAAATGTTCCAAATGTTCCTGGAAATTCTTGCTCCCATTGGACCATTTGTATCTATATGCATTAGGGTCCCGATTCACGGATCTCTCGGTTCGAGAAATCAAAATAAGAGGATCGGACCATTTCTTTTGACTCTTTTTCAAATTCGATAAATGTTGGTTGATCGTATATTTCATAAAAGTTCTATGATTCAGAGTATCATTTCCTATTTGATCCCTTTGAATTCCATATTCGAAGTTGCGATCGGATCGATTCATTAAAAAGAATCGATTCAATACATTTCTTATGTACCCATGGGTGCTATATTGGATTTGAATCAGATTTCGGATCCATCTATATTGATTGACTGCCTCCACTATGTTGTTGCTAGCAAATACCACTATTTTTGGTTTTGGATCTTCCAAATCATTCCCGCAGGAGATCTGGACCCACCTTTTTCTGATCCTTCGATAAAAGGATTCATTCTCTTCGTAAAAAACAGGAGGTAGAACCAATAAAGATTTCTTTTTCGATTCATCCCTGGAGTTGAATACCTCAGCCAAGAATTGTTTTTGATCCAATACGGAAGAATCAATA